GCAGGAGCACGTATGCAAGAAGGAAGTTTGAGCTTGATGCAAATGGCTAAGATATCCTCTGCTTTATATGATTATCAATCAAATAAAAAGTTATTCTATGTACCAATCCTTACATCTCCTACTACGGGCGGGGTGACAGCTAGTTTTGGTATGTTGGGGGATATCATTATTGCCGAACCCGACGCCTACATTGCATTTGCTGGTAAAAGAGTAATTGAACAAACATTGAATAAGACAGTACCTGAGGGTTCACAAGTAGCGGAATATTTATTCCAAAAGGGTTTATTTGATCTTATCGTACCACGTAATCTTTTAAAGGGAGTTCTGAGTGAATTATTTCAACTCCATGCTTTATTTTGAATGAAAATTCAAGTAGAAACGTAAGAGTCCTCATTTATTTTTAAATTAATTCCACTTTTTATAAAAAAAAATTAATAAATAAAGCGGACCTATAATAAAAATAACTAAAATAATAAATGAAGTGGAGGATGATATATCATCTTTCATATAGAAAGATGAAGATGAATAAACCTATTTTTTATTTCCATTTTATTATATGCTTACTATAATAGATTTATTTTTTATATGCTTACTATAATAGATTATATATTAGTATTTTTACTCCCTATTATATTTATTCCTTAGTATATATATTATATCTAAGTCTATATAATATACTCTTATATTTTATATGTACATGTATATATATTCAATACTCACTTAAGTATAATTATACTAGTATAATGATATATGAAGTATAAAATATCTTTATAACGGGTTTAAATATTAAATCGAGGTAACCATTCTATGACAACTATCAGCAACTTACCCGCTTTTTTTGTGCCTTTAGTGGGCTTAGTCTTTCCGGCAATTGCTATGGTTTCTTTATCTCTTCATGTTCAAAAAAACAAGATTTTTTAGATCTTATGGGGTTAAATCTTACTTTTTCTATATTTTTTTTTTACTTAGGCTTACTTAGAGCATAACACAAAAAGCTATTTAATAAAATGCGCAGGTTCCTACGAGTAGAAGCTTGTATGAGGTTCCTACGAGTAGAAGCTCGTATGCATAAACATCATATTTGAGTAAATGACTTATAGCTTTTTGAAAATAAAAAATGGGTAAGATTTATGAAACATAAAGTAAATATATCCACATGTCTGGGGATATATATAATAATATACGTGCATATGGGATGTTATTTTTTAGTTTAACTCTAAGCAAGTTATGAATTACTCCTAAAACTTCACATGATAATAGTGCTAGTTGATGAGGGTTACTTCGGCAACAAAAAAATTAAAGTCAAATTTATTGGTTGGGGTTATGTTACCTCCCAATTCCAATACAATGCAAGTAGGTCTAGTTATAGTATGAGTTGTCGATCAGACTGGATATGGATAGAACTTATAGCGGGGTCTCGAAAATTAAGTAATTTCTGCTGGGCTTTTATCCTTTTTTTAGGTTCATTAGGGTTTTTATTGGTTGGAATTTCTAGTTATTTTGATAGGTATTTTATACCGTTCTTTTCCTCTCAGCAAATACTTTTTTTTCCACAAGGAATCGTGATGTCTTTCTATGGCATTGCAGGTCTTTTTATTAGTTCATATTTATGGTGCACAATTGTGTGGAATGTGGGTAGCGGTTATGATCGATTCGATATAAAAGAAGGAATAGTGTGTATTTTTCGTTGGGGCTTCCCTGGAAAAAATCGGCGGATCCTCCTGCAATTCCCTATGAAAGACATTCAATCCATCAGAATGGAAGTTAAAGAGGTTTTTTTTTCTCGTCCTATACTTTATATCGAAATCAGAGGGCAGGGGCGCATTCCCTTGACTCGGATCGATGAGAATTTTTCTCTACGAGAAATTGAACAGAAAGCCGCTGGATTAGCCTATTTCTTGCGTGTACCAATTGAAGTTTTTTGAAAAAAGTAAAAACTTTATTATTCTTAGCAAAAGGTAAAGAAAAAAGGATAACTCAAGAATTCCCCTTTTTTCTAGAACAAAACTGAATCTAAGTTTATGCCAAACTCTGATTAGAACAAAAAAAGTAAATGTACACGACACAACGAAAAAATTTTTGTACATAAATTCTTTCTAAATTCAAGGACCGAACATTGTACCTAATCACAAAGAAAAAAACTAGGGATATAAACTTGAGACTTGTAATGTAATAGAACTAATAGAGTACACGAAAGAGCCGAATTCATTTCAAAATTTACAAAAGGGCACATGGCAAAAAATAAAGCTTTTATTTCTCTTCTATATCTTGCATCTATAGTATTTTTGCCTTGGTGGCTCTCATTTACATTTAACAAAAGTATGGAATCTTGGCTTAATAATTGCTGGAATACTGGGCCCTCCGAAAATTTTTTGAATGATATTGAAGAAAAGATTATTATAAAAAAATTCATAGAATTAGAGGAACTATCCCTCTTCGACAAAATCCTAAAGGACTACACGCAAGGACGTTTAGAAAAGCTTCATGCTGGAGTCTACAA